TTCAATGCTAGGCATAATGAGGATAAGGACCTCAAAATAACCTCTTTTCGTCCTATGAACTTTAAGGTGTATGAAGTATCATATTTGACTCTTGGGGCGGATTGATAGAGACTCCATTTAACTTAGGTTGATCTAGGCCGGAGGCAGACCTATGTCAGGGTAACCCTTCTTTGAAACACTTTGGTATTGCTCCCGGATCAGAATTCAAATAATGAATCCGAGCACATGGAGCCATCTCGTTATCTTCCTGTCAAGAAAAAATATGGTAGACTAGTCGATCTTTTTATCAGTTAATGAAAGAGCCCAATGCAAAAAAAAAAACGCATGTTGGGTCTTTGAAACAGTTCGAATCATTTCGATAATAATAAGTTTGATCTGTTTTACCGAGAAGGTCTACGGTTCGAGTCCGTATAGCCCTATACATTTTTGTATTCATTTCCTAATTAGTGCGTGTGACCGGCCGGTTGATTGTTCCATAGAAATGGAATCATTCCCACAGGATCACGGAGATCCCTCGGGGCTTGAAAACAATAATTTATTCCAATGGATCCAATCGGATCGGTATTTTCAAATCTCGGATAAACAAACCCATTCTTCTTCATTAATCTTCGTCTGTGAATGACATACGGCCTTTTTCCTCTTTTATTTGTCCATGATCCAAGATTTAGTGATACACCTTTGCTTTGGTATACCCAAGTCAATTTATGAAGTAAAAATCATAACATGAGCCTGGCTCAAGAAAAACTCCAACCTGACCCAACCAAATCAAATCCAAATTCAATCTAATAGTAAGTCACATTATCTAGAACCTATTCTTGTTCTTGTATTTGTAGAAAAGCCAGAGTTTCAAAAACGAAGCTCTTTGGTAAGTTTCATTGTACAATAGGCTTTTCTTCGTATAACCGGCTTAGCAAAGCAAGTCGTCATTTTTCTGTACAATACTTAAACTTATCACTTATTTTTTTTTATTCCAATTTACCCAATCCAATTTGTTCATCATTCCAATTCTACCAATGCAGACTTTATCTAAAAAGATTAGGGCCCATTTGAACTTGGATGAGTTAGGAATCCCCCGACGTATCGCCTTTTGGCAGAACAACAATCCCAATTCATTGTTTTAGAGACAATGAATTGGTCCTAAATGTATCAACGCACCCTCTTCTATTTCTATGTTCTATGAGTTGGTTTTGGGATGGGGAGATTTTGTCTATCGAATCGTTCGACAACGCATGATTCCATTCGAAGTATCTTCTGTAAATCATTTACGATTCAGCCGACTCTACCATTAAACTATGCCCCATTTTGTAGGTTTGCTTCAAAAGAAACGTTTTTTGTTGTCACGAAACCTAACTCGTTGGTTGGTCCTGCTAGGTGTTATTATTACATTAAATAAATAAGTATTTCGAGTCATTCCAAATCACGATCTTTAGTCCTAGAAATGGGTCTGAAATGATTCTTTCAAGACTTCTAACTCGGGGGTAAAGCCGGGGCCGGGGTAGTACAGGTCCAAAGTTTCCTAATTTGGGTATAGGAACCCATGAGTTTTTATATGGAAGGGTTCCTCACAATTCAATGGATTGAATCAAATCAATTAAGTATAAATCTGGGACAGGGAGAGAGAATCGAATCGGTCGATGCATTCCGTTTTCGTATCCGTATCAAATCAATAGAAACAATAATCCTCTATCCGGATCTTAATGAAAAGAATACACCAACACAGCCACGTAGAATATACCATAAATCCCGAGATGGAAATTCCTAGAAATTCTATTACATCTGACTACTGACTATATTCTAAATCACTAAGAAAAAAAAAAAAAAGAGAGAGAGAGAAAAAATGGGCCAGACCTCCTCTTTGGCTCTATTATATTAATAGAATATTGAAATTCTTTATGTTTAATATTTCATTTAATCTTATTTGAATAATATTGTTTGAATATTATTTCAATTTCAATTCATATTATTTAAAATATTCTTTAAAAAAAATTCCTTAATTCCTTTTTTTGTTTGATAGAAAACCCGAGGCAAGGTAGGAGAGAGTTTGATTTGTATAATAGCATTATATGTCTACACCATATCTAAATAGAATCGAAGTAAGTGTAAGTGGGATTCCATTGGATGAATCTTGAGACGATACATGACCCACAACAAGTAAACAAACGAAACTATGGGGTTTGATCAAAATTGTTGTTTCGACTAATGCAGTTATGGATGAATTGAGAATTCCAATTTGAATCAACTAATTCGGTATATTCCACATTAATAGGAGTGCTTCTATGTTTCTGCTTCACGAATATGATATTTTCTGGGCATTTCTAATAATATCAAGTGTTATTCCTATTTTGGCATTTCTAATTTCCGGAGTTTTGGCCCCGATTAGTGAAGGACCAGAGAAGCTCTCTAGTTATGAATCGGGCATAGAACCGATGGGGGATGCTTGGTTACAATTCCGAATCCGCTATTACATGTTTGCTCTAGTTTTTGTTGTTTTTGATGTTGA